AATGATGAAAGAAAATAGAATAACCAACCCCTCTGTTTGGGGTGAATAGCGCGTATACACAAACAATACAATGGAAATATAAAAATCATAGGGCAACCCATGAATTTATTTATAATGGGTCTATGGGGTAACTCATGAGAAGAGTTGCTGTTGATAAATCTAAATAAACTAGAAAGGAATTTTTTAATTCCTACTGACCTCTAAATATAACCATAATATAATATAAAATATTATAGAGTTAGTGAATTCGTCCCAATTCATTGGTTGTTTAATCCGGTATAAATATCCGAATAAGATGGAGAGGACCGTCGTCTTGACAAAGATGAATAGATCGTTTTTTTAATTTTTAATATAATTTAATATTAAATATTAAGTTAATATTCAATATTAAGTTAATTTTCAATAAAAATGTGTTTTTATCCCTCGAGCCTCCAAGGAAGATCTTTGACGGAAAGTTTTCGATTTATAATCGATCGGTCGTACCTTTATTGTTATTGTATTGCAATAATACAATTCAATAATATGAATGACTCGCTATTCACAGGGTTTCCGGGCAATAATCCTAAGATTCTGCAGGAAAGGTGGCCGAGTGGTTCAAGGCGTAGCACTGGAACTGCTATGTAGGCTTTTGCTTACCGAGGGTTCGAATCCCTCTCTTTCCGTACCTTGACTTACACCTAATTCACCAAACCAATGTTACCAACCACAATGTATTAAATAACAATGGATACCCAAAGAGTAGGGCCCTTTCTAGTGATTCTCTATTGCCAATTACTGTGGTAGATAAAATATCGGAAAGGGTAGACAAGGAATGAGAATCTGACCGCGGATCCACTTACGATATGCAAATGGGGGAAAATCCGGATTAAATCCCTTATCTTAGTTCTATTTACTTTGTTTGGTGAAACAGGGTGGACAAAATTGTCCAAAGCTTAATTTTTTTAATTAAGTTTAAGTCTGACGGGAATAATATTCCACGACTAGTAATTCATTGATTTTTAAGCCGATCCATTTACTATCTATTATTTGATTTACTATTCCTTTATAGTGTAATGGGTCAAGAGTCAAATGTTTTGGCAATTCCTCGCGGGGGGATGAATCTACATAATTTTGAATCAGAGCTCTTGATCTTTGTTCATCCCTCGTAGTAATAATATCTCGGGGTTTACACCGATAACTTGGGATATCTACTATATGACCATTAACTAAAATATGTCTATGGTTAACTAATTGTCTAGCTCCAGGAATGGTCGAAGCCATACCCAATCGAAAAAGGATGTTATCCAACCGCATTTCAAGTAGTTGTAGTAAAACTTGACCTGTTGACCCTTTGGCTTTCCCAGCGATACGAACATATCTAAGTAATTGGCGCTCTGTCAGACCATAATGAAAACGCAATTTTTGTTTTTCTTCTAGACGAATACGATATTGAGATTTTTTCCCGGAACGCGGTTGGTTTCTAAGATCCCTTCCGGATCTAGGTCTTTTACTAGTGAGTCCCGGTAAAGCCCCCAGACGGCGTATTTTTTTGAAACGAGGCCCTCGGTAACGAGACATAAAAACTCCTTAATTTTATTGAAATTTTATTTCACAGAATAAATAAATTAAGACTGAACTAAACGATAAACGAAGCTAAACTCGCTGAAGTACTATAAAGAAGAGAAGAATAGGATAAATTGTCTCAATAACCGGATTATTTTATATAGTTATATATAGGAAGTTAAGTATCCCCTTCTTGTTCTGTAGAGATCTAAGAGCTTCAATCCATTTTTTATTCTTTTTTATTCATAGTTGGGAGTTCCCATAACATACTATGTTGACCCGACATTTGGATATTGGATAAAATGGAAGATTATTTTAAATTTCTGTCTCTGTCTTTTCAATTTCTCTTGATCTCAAGGAGACATTATCAATCATGGAAAAAAATAGAATAAAAGGAAAAGCCGGCTATCGGAATCGAACCGATGACCATCGCATTACAAATGCGATGCTCTAACCCCTGAGCTAAGCGGGCTCACATAACAGAAATAGTGCATAGGATTTCGGGAACCCACAGGGACTTAGCTATTAGTAATTACCTTTTTATTTATTATACTATTACTATTTTATTTGTTTATTTATTTTTATTTATTTTTATTAATAAAATTAATATAAATAATATAATAATAATATAAATATAATATTAATATATAAATATAATATTAATAATATTAATTATAATAATAATATATAGTTTATTTTATATAATATAGAAATTCTAGAAATTCTATTTATTTACACTATAGGAATCGCTATAGTATAGGAGAGAATTCCTAAGGAAAGGATAAGATAAAGATAAGGCTGCAGTCCAGAGCATAATGAGACATTCCTCCGGTTTCATTCAGAAAGGGAGGAGATAAGACGATAAAAAAAAAAAAGAAGAATGAATATCGACCGTTCCAGTATTCCAAATAGCGCTAAAAAAATAAGGGGGGGAAAGACATATATATGTGACGTGGGATATATCCATCCATATTGAATTGTGGATACATCAATGATAGAATCATTTCTGATTGGATCATATCAAATATGGGTCCGGCACTCCGATAGGGATGAAAGAAGCTGTGCAAGAAATAGGGGCACACCTATTCAATATAGGAATAAGGACCTGTATCTAATGAATTCAACGGCTCCAAGATAAATGAAAGAAGGGACAATTTTATTTCTTTCTCATAAGGAAGAGAGGGAGGGGGATATGGCGAAATTGGTAGACGCTACGGACTTGATTGGATTGAGCCTTGGTATGGAAACCTACTAAGTGGTAACTTCCAAATTCAGAGAAACCCTGGAATTAAAAATGGGCAATCCTGAGCCAAATCCTGTTTTGAAAAAAAAAAAAAAAAGTTCAGAATAAAGAATAAAAAAAAGGATAGGTGCAGAGACTCAACGGAAGCTGTTCTAACAAATAAATGGGGTTGACTTTACTTTACTACATAGGTGGAAGAATCCTTCTATCAAAACTCCAGAGTGGGATGACCCTAGATCTATATATATCTATATATGTACGTATATGTACTGAAATATCAAAGATTAATCACGACCCGAATCTATATATATATATATTTTTCTCTATGATAAAAATTTCAGAAGCAGAAGGAAGAATCAAATAGTCAGTGATCAAATCGACTATCACACCAGAGTTTGATAGATCTTTTTAAAGATTGATTAATCGGGCGAGACGAGAATAAAGATAGAGTCCCATTCTACATGTCAATACTGACAACAATGAAATTTCTAGTAAGAGGAAAATCCGTCGACTTTAGAAATCGTGAGGGTTCAAGTCCCTCTATCCCCAATAAAATAAAAGGCCTATTTTACTCCCTAAGCATTTATCCTCTTTTTTTTTTTCATCAGTGGTTCAAAATTAGATATGTTTTTCACTTACTCTACTCTTTCACAAATGGATCCGACCTGAAATCTTTCTCTCTTCTCACTGTGATAGATATTATATACGTACAAATGCCCATCCATATATGGTATGGATGGGCAAAGAATCTCTATTACGGAACCCTTCGCAGTTCATATCATTACTCTTACACTTCCATTTACAAAGTCTCCCTTTTGAAGATCCAAGAAATTACCGACTTTATTTAGGTAAGTTAATGCTTTTTGAGTACCTTTCATTGACATAGACCCAAGCCTTTTCTTTTAGTAGGATCATGCATCGAGAATGGTCGGGATAGCTCAGCTGGTAGAGCAGAGGACTGAAAATCCTCGTGTCACCAGTTCAAATCTGGTTCCTGGCACGTGGTTAATGTATCTAATAGTATAAGATACTCATACAAATGAATCAATAATCAATATGGGTCGGAACCCATATTATATTCGTTAATAGTCTATAGCATAATATAATACATATTTATCCTTCTGGGTGTATAGATAGACACACCCATCTTGTAGATGGGTAAAGAACGAGTGGATGGGTAAAGAAAGAATATATGAGTAAAGATAAAAAAGGGATTCTGTTATCTCCTCTTTTTTGTTTGTTTGTTCATACTGTATCTCCTCCCACACAAAAAGAATGTTAATACTTCATACATATACGAAGTCGAAGTTAGTTGCGCGAAAACCCTAAAAGACTAGTCTAGAGGAGTTAAAGTACAGGAAAAGACAGGGTTCATTTCAGAGACAGCCCAAAAAATCCGATCCTTTTTTATTTATTTCTTTTTTATTTCTGAATTTCCTATTTTCTTTCTATTTCTTCACTTTCCCATTTATTATATTACGCGTACGCGGCTTTCTGTGCCGTGGCCCCATCTAAGCGATGCGCGCGGTACAAAGTTCAGTTCACAGTGCAGAACTCTTTTGATTCATCCTACTGGCTATGCTCATCTGAAATGGGGCTCTTCCAAATTTTAGAATATAAATGAAGCTTCTTTTGCAGCCCGTCCATAGTACGAATGAAAGGCCAGTTACTCCGTTTCATCTAAAACAGAACGTAAAATATTCCTTTCCTTGAATACGAGGAGTCGTATAAGTGAAGATTTGTTTCTTATCATTCAATGAGCATCTTTCTTATCATTCAATGAGCATCTTGTATTTCATAGAAATTGGGGGTAATATAATCCTTACGTAAAGGCCAGCCTAGCCAACTTTCGGGCATCAAGATACGTTTCAGGCGTGGATGATTCTCATAAGAGATTCCTAACATATCATAGGATTCCCGTTCTTGAAAGTCTGCGCTTTTCCAAATCCAGAAAACAGACGGGATTCTAGAATTCGTCCTTGGGGCAAATACTTTTATGCATACCTCTTCAGGTTGATCCACACCATACTGTATTCTCGTAAGATGATACACGCTAGCTAACAATCCGCCTGGTGCTACATCATAGGCACACTGGGAACGTAGATAATTGTAACCATATACATATGAAATGACAGCAATGGAGTACCAATCCTCGGGTTTTATTTGCAAAGTCTCTATTCCTTGGTAATCGAAGCCCAAAGATCTATGAACTAGC